CCTTCTATTTATTCTTTTGTTTATTAATGATGTTAGTGAAGTAATCCAGCGATTGGTTGATTTAAAGCCCCGCCTTTCGCCCATAAACATAAAATTTATTCACTCTTATGAAGCAACAAGAAAGAGGAGGGGATCACCCGAGGGTCCAATATTTTATTCCATGAAGGAAATAAAAAATCCTGCAATGCAAATCATTGATTTAGTTTAAAGTAATAAACTAATAAAACCTTAATCATACTATACTCAACTAGCCTAAAAAGAAAACCCCTTTTCAATGAAAGAGTCTACTTTTTTTACAAAATTTCTGTAAGTTCAAAGTTGAACTTAATTGAAAAAGTCAAGCAATTCTATTTGCTCACATTTGTCCCCCGCCATACTTTCTTTCCCTCTGTTTGTCCACTACCGCACCCGAACCTAAGCAAAGGAAGTCCAAGAGACAGACCTGAATAAAGAATAAATAGTAATCTTTGCTAAAACTAATTAAGAAGAAAAAAGATTCTTATTTCGATATAAGAAAAACCGACACAAGAAAAAGGCTTTTTACCTTTTTCTTGTGCCCAATAGAGGATTAAGAAGACCCGCAATTCTCCCTAAAAAGACTTGTTCCTTTTATTATTCTAGCCTCTGCCTTGGATTCTCTTCTTTTGCATGAGATAGAAATAAGAAATTCCAGAAATTGAGGTTTTTTACCAACTTGATGGTAAGAAATCTCGGGATTTAGAAATTCATTTCGTACAATTGAACCTTTTCAAACTGTTTCTTTTTGAGAACCAAAAAGACTTGTGCCAAAATAACAGATGCGAAGAAGAACAAAAGGCCTTGGACGCGCAATGGATCTTGAAGCACTATTTCTGTATCCCCCTGACCAAACCCTCCCACATTAGGATTGCTTGTTAATGGTTGATCCAGCTTGATTGATTCCCCCTCTGAAACAAGAAGTTCTGGCCCAGGAGGTATAATATCAATCACTTGGCGACCATCCGCCGCATCGACTATGGATATTTCATATCCACCCTTTTCTTTACGTAGTATTTTTTTTACTATACCTGTTGACGTAGCATTATAGACTGTATTATTACTCTTGCTACCATCAGGATAGATCTGTCCCCTTCCTCGGTTTCCCCCTACATATATGGGATATTTTAAGAAATTAGCGTCTTTTTTCGTAGCGGGATCGGGGGAAAGAATGGGAAATACAATTTCACTATATTTCTTACCGGGAATAGGGCCTATCACAAGAATATTTTTTTTATTGGGGCGATAACTCTGAAAAGATAGATTTCCTATCTTTTCTTTCAACTCAGGAGAAATGCGGTCGGCCGGTGCTAATTCGAATCCCTCGGGCAAAATAAGAACAGCACCCACATTCAACCCTCCCTTTTTCCCATTAGCAAGAACTTGTTTCAGCTGCATATCATAAGGGATTCGAAGAACTGCTTCAAATACAGTATCAGGAAGCACAGCTTGGGGAACTTCAATATCCACGGGCTTATTAGCTAAATGGCAGTTGGCACATACAATTCGTCCAGTTGCTTCCCGCGGGTTTTCATAACCCTGCTGCGCAAAAATGGGATATGCATTTGAAAGGGATGTCTGAGTTATTACGTATACCATGATCGATACAGAAATCGATCGAACCATCTGTTCCTTTAACCAAGAAAAAGTATTTCTATTTTCCATGTCCAATCGCGGATCCCGGAATTTCTACAATAAATTTAGATAGGTAGCTAAGCTAATCTAGTCCCCTATACACAAGTCTGTTGTCATTCTACTGTAACAGTTGTACTGGAATGATGAATACCTTGGGCAGGTAGAAATAGAAAGAATTTTCCTAATAAGGAAAAACTTTCTTTCTAAGAGCTTTCTTTAGAAAGAAAGATGCTAATTTATTATTAGCAAATAAAATATAAAATAAGTGGGTTTATGCTTCACTAATTGAATGATAAATGACTACAAGCGAAGGAGATAGACGGTTTAAACAAAAAAAGACCCAAAATTTCAAACACGTGTCTAGAATCACAGGAAAACTACAAACAAAAATAGTGAAAATTAGTTCATTAGGAGTCCATCCAAGATCGTTGTAGATCCAACGAATTAGTAGTTCCCAACCGCGGGTGGAGTGAAATCCAACAAAAAAATCAGTAACTAAAAGAATAAAAAAAGCTTTTATTGAGTCATTTAAGTTATAGAAGAATTCCCGAACCCAAGAATTCAAAATGACAAGTTCCTCTTTACCCAGAAAAAAAGAACCACTTAGAATAGCCAAACAGATTATATTTGTCGAGAAATGCAAAATGATATGGAGATGATCCTCATTATCCATTTTGGCCAATTCTATTATTTCCTTGTGTATTCCTATGGGAGGTTTTTGTACATGTGTCTTTGGTTTCTCTTTTATCATTTCGTCCAAGAGAAAAAGTTCTTCTAATTCTATGAATCCTTCTAGAATCCTTTTCTCTTGAATATCAGTTAAGAGAGTTTCGGGTTGCTTGGTATTCCACCAATTCTTAATCCAAAGTTCCAGGCATTTGTTAAAAGAGAAAGAGACTCCCCAGGGCAAAAGTACGATAAATACAAGATATAGGAAAGAAGGCAATGCTTTCTTTTTTTTCATTTTTGATCCGTAAATTGAGTTGTTAATGAAGCCACTCCATTCGCCGACTCTATATGAAACTTCCTTTCTTTGAAGCAAAAATTCTATACTATAACAAGGTAGGTTTTAGACCTTGTGTTTGTATCCGTTTCTCTTTTTATATATTAGTGAAATTTCTTTGTATTGTATTGGGTTCTTTCTTAGATCTAAATGGAGTGGAATATAGAATAAAAAAGCCCTTTCATATGAAAAAGGAAGAATATTATGGCATGTATCTCACTTGGACAAAATAAATTAGAAGCAATTTTATCTTATCCTCGTTTGTTCCTTCCTCTAGATAAATACTTGAAAACCCCCTTACAATTGAATGAAAAAAAAAAAAAAAAAATTGCAATTGGTACTCAAAACACTTCAATGGGTACGCGCAAGAAATAAGCCAATTCTGCAGCTTTTTGTTCAATTTCTCGTGGAGTAAAAAACTTCTCATCAGTACGAGTCAAGGGAATAACCCCCTGGCCCCGGATTTCCATATAAAGTATACGGCGAGGATAAAGACCCTCTTTAACCTGAATTCTAATTGATTGGATATCCCGTATAAGGAATCGAAGGAAGATACGACGTTTTATTCCAGGAAATCCCCAACGAAAAATGCACACTATTCCCTCTTTTCTATCGAATCGGTCATAACCACTGCCTACATTCCACAAAATAGTGCACCACAAATAGGAGCTAATGAATAGGCCCGCGATTCCGTAGAAAGACATCACAACCCCCTGTGGAAAAAAAAGAATTTGTTGAGATGGAAGTACAGATATGATATTCTTACCAAGATAACTGGAGGCCCCAACCGCCAAGAATCCTAATGAACCTAGAAAAAGAATACAGGCCCAGAAAAAATTACCTCTTTTTCGAGAACCCTTTAGAAGTTCTATCCATATGTGTTCTGATCGCCAATTCATATTAGATATACAAAATCGAGCTATGGTTAATTGAAATTGAGAGAATAAGCTAAATGATTTTGACTTTACTTTTTTTGATTCTGAAATTGCCTTCAGCAGCTAGTACTCCTGAAAAATAGTTGGTTAGATACATTGACTTTCTATTCAAAAAAAAAAAGATCCACTTAAATTCAAAAAACTTGCTATATTCGGCTACGCATATGCATGCTTTTACGTTCGTAGCCTATATTTGCATCCATAAACGTTTTTCATTTGTGTGTAGAATGAGCTACATATCCTACCATATTATATTACTTACACTAAAAATATCCGTATTATGATCCTGGAAATACATTGATAAAGATAAAATTGGGCCCCGTCGGTTCTAGACAATCTTATTTTTCTGCACATAAAGAAATAAAGAAGACATTGCAATTGCCGGAAATACTAAGCCTACTAAAGGCACAAAAATAGAGGGTAAGTTCAAATCTGTCATAGAATAGGTGTCTCAATTCAAATTTACTTTTTCTATCTATTTTAAATATATCTTAAGATTCTTAAGATATAATTAAGTATATCTATTATAAGGAATATTGACTATTGTATTTTTTAGTTTGCAAAATAAAGATTTTAGATTCTATATTTTTTTAGATATATAAAGTATTATATATCTAAAAAAAAAAAAAAAGATAATAAGAAAATTGCAAAAAAAGAGAACTAATTAAAATTAAAAAGATTTTATTTTTCTTTTCCTATTTTCATGGCCTTTTTATCCTTCTAATCGAACTGGAAATTGGATTCAGAAGAAAGGGATTGTGAAAATGAAAGAAATACCTCTTTCAGAATACCCTTTTAAAAGTGGAATAGAATAACTCGGTTGAAGGGTAATGATCATACGTCTGTAATGCATTGTATGTCCCAGAATAGGTCCCACTCTTCTATCCTTTCCGGGTAGTCGATAGCTATTCACAGCTACTACCTTAACACCAAAGAAGAGTTCGATCCAATGCTTTATTTCTGTCTTAGTGAATCCCGATTCGACATTAAAAGTATATTGATTCTTTCCCAATAAACGAAGACTCTTTTCTGTAAATACTGCGTATTTGATTCCATTATCGTATGATAATACTATATTTTGATTTTTTTTTATTGTATTATACCTTTATATATTCTAGATATATAGAATAGAAAAATCTCGATTTGTCAAGTCTCATAATCGTATCACGATCTATTTTAAATCGGCTCAACCTTTTTTAGAAAAAGATTGAGCCGAATTTCATTGCAATCAATTAGAAGAATAAAGAAGAATTACTGCATTTCGTAACTTATTTTTTCTCTTTCTAGTTCGTTTCTTTTTTATCTAGTTTTATCCACTTAATCGATAGTATCTACCGGCTCGAACTCAAATTTGATCGCTTTCCATACTTCGCAAGCTGCGGCTAGTTCAGGACTCCATTTGCAAGCTTCTCGGATAATTTCATTACCTTCACGAGCAAGATCGCGCCCTTCGTTACGAGCTTGTACACAAGCTTCTAAAGCCACTCGATTAGCTACTGCACCCGGTGCATTCCCCCAAGGATGTCCTAAAGTTCCTCCACCGAATTGTAATACGGAATCGTCTCCAAAGATTTCAGTCAGAGCTGGCATATGCCAAACATGAATACCCCCGGAAGCCACCGGTATAACACCTGGCATGGATACCCAATCCTGAGTGAAAAAGATACCGCGAGCACGATCTTTTTCAATAAAATCATCGCGCAATAAATCAACAAAACCTAAAGTAATTTCACGTTCCCCTTCTAACTTACCTACTACTGTACCGGAGTGGATATGATCTCCCCCAGACATACGCAATGCTTTAGCTAATACACGGAAATGCATACCATGATTTTTCTGTCTATCAATAACTGCATGCATTGCTCGGTGAATGTGAAGAAGTAAGCCGTTGTCGCGGCAATAATGAGCTAAAGTAGTATTTGCGGTGAATCCTCCAGTTAAGTAGTCATGCATTACAATAGGAACCCCTAATTCCCTTGCAAATACAGCTCTCTTCATCATATCTTCGCATGTACCTGCAGTCGCATTCAAGTAATGCCCCTTAATTTCACCAGTTTCGGCTTGTGCTTTGTAAATTGCTTCGGCACAAAAGACAAAACGGTCTCTCCAGCGCATAAATGGTTGTGAGTTTACATTTTCATCATCTTTGGTAAAATCAAGTCCACCGCGTAAACATTCATAACACGCTCTACCATAATTTTTTGCGGATAATCCCAATTTTGGTTTAATAGTACATCCCAATAAAGGACGGCCATACTTGTTCAACTTATCCCTTTCAACTTGGATACCGTGAGGCGGACCTTGGAAAGTTTTTGAATAAGTAGGAGGAATTCGTAGATCCTCCAAACGTAGAGCACGTAGGGCTTTGAAACCAAATACATTACCTACAATGGAAGTAAACATGTTAGTAACAGAACCCTCTTCAAATAGGTCTAATGGGTAAGCTACATAACAGATATATTGCCCTTCATCCCCAGGAACGGGCTCGATGTGATAGCATCGTCCTTTGTAACGATCAAGACTGGTAAGTCCATCAGTCCAAACAGTTGTCCATGTACCAGTAGAAGATTCCGCAGCTACTGCAGCTCCTGCTTCTTCAGGGGGAACCCCAGGCTGAGGAGTTACTCGGAATGCTGCCAAGATATCAGTATCCTTAGTTTCGTACTCTGGAGTGTAATAAGTCAATTTATAATCTTTAACACCGGCTTGAAATCCAACACCCGCTTTAGTTTCTGTTTGTGGTGACATAAGTCCCTCCCTACAAATCTTGAATTAAAAATTCTCACAACGACAAGGTCTACTCGATATGGATGAAACCTTTGCAAAAATCTAAAAAAAAAAAAAAAAAGATATTCAATTAATATCAACTCATTAAATAAAAAAATAAAAAGGGAGTATGCTTAAGTTAATGAATATGTTTCATTCATATATAATGCGTACACCTTGTGTATTGTACATTCTATCCTATAGGAATTCGATAGGAATTGAGTTGTTGTTATGGTAAGTTAACATGGTTCGTTATTAAACCATGGATTTGATTTACCAAATCCATCATTATTGTATACTCTTTGATACATATAGCGCAACCCAAACCAATCGCTAATTCTTATTTTAGAATTTTTCAAGTCTTTAATGGGCCCCTTTCTTATTTTGAATCTAAATACGTAAATACTAAGAAAATTCTCTGTTGACAGCAATCTATGCTTCACAGTAGTATATATTTTGTATATCGAAGTCCTAGATAGGAAAGTAGAGTAGGCACAGACCCTTCACAAAAGGCGAAATGTATGTATATGAAAAAAGAATTGATTAAAGTTTTCAACGGACGCATTCCATGAGTAGACGATTGAATGGGATTCGCTTGGGCAACGAAATCAAGTGCTAGTCTCCTTTTCTTTTTTATTGAATTAACTAATTCATTTCCTTTTGGCTTTTGGATTTTTGGAGATTTTTTTTGATTTGGCATTATTCACTAAGAAAAAAAAAATTTCGATAAATTCCTTTTTTTGATAATTATGTGATAATTATGAGAACCAATCCTACTACTTCGCGTCCCGGGGTTTCCACAATTGAAGAAAAAAGCGCAGGGCGTATTGATCAAATTATTGGACCCGTGCTGGATATAACTTTTCCGCCGGGTAAGTTGCCTTATATTTATAACGCTTTAATAGTCAAGAGTCGAGACACTGCCGATAAGCAAATTAATGTGACTTGTGAGGTACAACAATTATTAGGAAATAATCGAGTTAGAGCTGTAGCTATGAGTGCTACAGACGGGTTGATGAGAGGAATGGAAGTGATTGACACGGGGGCTCCTCTCAGTGTTCCAGTCGGTGGAGCTACTCTCGGACGAATTTTTAACGTTCTTGGGGAACCTATTGATAATTTGGGTCCTGTAGATACTAGTGCAACATTCCCTATTCATAGATCCGCGCCTGCCTTTATCGAGTTAGATACGAAATTATCTATCTTTGAAACAGGTATTAAGGTGGTCGATCTTTTAGCTCCTTATCGACGTGGAGGAAAAATAGGACTATTTGGGGGGGCAGGGGTAGGTAAAACAGTACTCATCATGGAATTAATCAATAACATTGCTAAAGCTCATGGAGGTGTATCTGTATTTGGTGGAGTGGGAGAACGAACTCGTGAAGGAAATGATCTTTATATGGAAATGAAGGAATCTGGAGTAATAAATGAAAAAAATATTGAGGAATCAAAGGTAGCTCTAGTGTATGGCCAAATGAATGAACCACCGGGAGCCCGTATGAGAGTTGGCTTAACCGCCCTAACTATGGCGGAATATTTCCGAGATGTTAATAAACAAGACGTGCTTTTATTCATCGATAATATCTTTCGTTTTGTTCAAGCAGGATCAGAGGTATCCGCTTTATTAGGTAGAATGCCTTCTGCAGTGGGTTATCAACCTACCCTTAGTACAGAAATGGGTTCTTTGCAAGAAAGAATTGCTTCTACCAAAAAGGGCTCTATAACTTCAATCCAAGCAGTTTATGTACCTGCGGACGATTTGACCGACCCTGCTCCTGCCACAACATTTGCACATTTGGACGCTACTACCGTACTTTCCAGAGGATTAGCTTCCAAGGGTATTTATCCCGCAGTGGATCCTTTAGACTCAACCTCAACTATGTTACAGCCTCGGATCGTTGGCAACGAACATTATGACACTGCGCAAAGAGTTAAGGAAACTTTACAACGTTACAAGGAACTTCAGGACATTATCGCAATTCTTGGGTTGGATGAATTATCGGAGGAGGATCGTTTAACTGTAGCAAGAGCACGGAAAATAGAACGGTTCTTATCACAACCGTTTTTTGTGGCAGAGGTTTTTACCGGTTCCCCAGGAAAATATGTTGGTCTTGCGGAAACAATTAGGGGATTTCAACTAATCCTTTCCGGAGAATTAGACGGACTGCCCGAACAGGCTTTTTATTTGGTGGGGAACATTGATGAAGCTAGTACGAAAGCTATAAACTTAGAAGAGGAGAGCAAATTGAAGAAATGAAATTAAATCTTTATGTACTGACTCCTAAACGAATTATTTGGGATTGTGAAGTGAAAGAAATCATTTTATCTACTAATAGTGGCCAAATTGGCGTATTACCAAACCACGCCCCTATTAATACAGCTGTAGATATGGGTCCTTTGAGAATACGCCTCCTCAACGACCAATGGTTAACGGCGGTTCTGTGGAGTGGTTTTGCGAGAATAGTTAATAATGAGATCATCATTTTAGGAAATGATGCAGAACTAGGTAGTGACATTGATCCAGAAGAAGCGCAACAGGCACTTGAAATAGCCGAAACTAACTTGAGTAGAGCTGAGGGTACGAAAGAATTGGTTGAAGCGAAACTAGCTCTCAGACGAGCTAGGATACGAGTCGAAGCTATTAATTGGACTCCTCCATCCAATTAAAGACAATACACGAGTTTCATTGATACAAAGAAAAAGGAAAGAAGGGTAGAAAAAGTTATTAGATAGCGACGCGAAGTAAGTCCAATGCTATCTAATAATTTTTCTACCTACCTACCTACTATTGGATTTGAACCAATGACTCCCGCCGTATGAAAGCAGTACTCTAACCACTGAGTTAAGTAGGCAAATTATCACCACAAAAAAAGCCACATTACTTCGATCGATTATAGATCGAATCCTTTTTATAAGCAATACTGCTCCGTTATTGGTATTATAAACGGATCAAAGGGATATCCTCTGGCATTAGCGAATATTCATCTTGACAAGAAATTATCTATATGTTAAGATATCTTTAATAAGGGCTATAGCTCAGTTCGGTAGAGCAACTCGCTTACACGTGCGCCAATGCTTTTCAAGGGAACTTATTATGCAATGAACATAATTGCAAAATCAATGTCTTACTTCATGGATTCGAGAGAATAGGAGAACAGTAGCCTGACAAACAGTCGGTTCAGTCCGATTCAGGTGCCAATTCTGGTGCCTAATCAAATAGAACCCCTATTGATTTGCTAGTTGATAAGGTAAATATCCAGCCCACTCAATGCTAGGCGTAATGAGGATAAGGGCCTCCAAAAAACTTCTTTTCGTTCTATGAACTTTAAGGTGTATGAAGTCTCATAGTCAACTCTTGCAGCGGAACGATAGAGACTCCATTTCACTTAGGTTGATTTTATTTAGGCCGTAGGCAGACCTAAGTCAAGGTAATCCTCCTTTGAAACACTTTGGTATTGCTCCTAGATAGACCATAATACAAACAATCAATCAGAGCATAGGGAGCCATCTTATTATCTTTCGTAAAGAAAAATGATGGCGGATTAACTGATCTTTACATCAGTTGATGAAAGAGCCCAATGCAGAAAAATGCATGTTGGGTCTTTGAAACAGTTCGAATCATTTCGATAAAAACCGTTTGATCTGTTTTACCGAGAAGGTCTACGGTTCGAATCCGTATAGCCCTAATATATATGCCTACTTGCTTTATAGACTCGAAGGTCGCTTGCGCTATAGAATAGAGATAAAAGCATTACCATAGGCCCATTTCTCAAAAATCATAGAGACAGAAAAAGAAAAAAGAATTTCGATCAAATCAATAGAGGGAAGGATCCCTTACCTTATTCGAATTTCATCTTCCTTCAAATAGGATATGCTCTAAGTCCCTGGACTTTCCTATAATGACTGCAACAATTTTCTCCATTTTGTTTGAAGTATATTACTGCATATACATTATGATATACATTATCTAAACGGATCCTATTTAAATAATATATTTATATATATATAAATAAACTGGAAACTGGATATTCCGTTTCATAATTCTAAAATTGAGTTCTTTTTTTTTTTCCTCATTAGGCTGCATATATTAGCCATCCTATTTTTATTAGGTTTTAATCTTAATCTAATTAGTAGTAACTATTTTCTTTTTTATTTAATAGCATTTTTCCTTAAATAAAGGATACAGCAATTCTTTTTTCTAGAGATTCGAGAGAACGCGAGATAAAGTGAAGCGAAAGAGTTTTCTTTGTATAAGAATTAGGTCTATACCATACCTAAATAGAATGGAAATCCAAAAGAAAGGTAGTGGCCCTTGGATAAATCCTTACAGGAAGGCATGGCACAAAAGAAACAAAAGCTAAAGTAAGCGCTCTTTGGTTTGAGCAAAACAGATTTTTGTTTCTCCGAGGAAAAAAAGAAGTTCTGGATAAATTGACAATGCCAACTTGAATTGACTAATTCAGTTCCGCCTATTCCACATTAATGGGAGTACATTTATGTTTCTGCTTCATGAATATGATATTTTTTGGACATTTCTAATAATAGCAAGCCTCATTCCTATTTTGGTATTTTGGATTTCAGGACTTTTAGCCCCATCTAGTGAAGGACCAGAGAAGCTTTCAAGTTATGAATCGGGTATAGAACCCATAGGGGGGGCTTGGTTACAATTCCGAATACGCTATTACATGTTTGCGCTAGTTTTTGTTGTTTTTGATGTGGAAACGGTCTTTCTATACCCTTGGGCTATGAGTTTCGACGTATTGGGTGTATCCGTTTTTATCGAAGCTTTCATTTTCGTGCTTATCCTAGTTCTTGGTTTAGTTTATGCATGGCGAAAAGGAGCCTTGGAATGGTCTTAACTGAATATTCAGACAAAAAAAAAAAAGAAGGAAAAGATTCCATTGAGACAGTTATGAGTTTGATTGAGTTTCCGTTACTTGATCAAACAAGTTCCAATTCGGTTATTTCAACTACACCAAATGATCTTTCGAATTGGTCAAGACTCTCTAGTTTATGGCCCCTTCTATATGGTACCAGTTGTTGTTTTATTGAATTTGCTTCATTAATAGGCTCACGATTCGACTTTGATCGGTATGGATTGGTACCAAGATCCAGTCCTAGGCAAGCGGACCTCATTTTAACAGCCGGTACGGTAACAATGAAAATGGCTCCCTCTTTAGTGCGATTATATGAGCAAATGCCTGAACCAAAATACGTCATTGCTATGGGAGCCTGTACTATTACAGGGGGAATGTTCAGTACGGATTCCTATAGTACTGTTCGGGGAGTTGATAAATTAATTCCTGTGGATGTCTATTTGCCGGGTTGCCCGCCTAAACCAGAGGCTGTTATAGATGCCCTAACAAAACTTCGCAAGAAAATATCGCGAGAAATAGTTGAAGATCGAACTCTATGTCAAAGTCAAAAGAAAAATCGATGTTTTACTACCAGTCACAAGCTTTATGTTCGGCGCAGTACTCATACTGGAACTTATGAGCAAGAATTGCTCTATCAATCACCATCTACTTTAGATATATCTTCTGAACCTTTTTTCAAATCCAAAAGTCCAGTATCTTCCTCAAAATTAGTGAATTAGGGAGGGTTCTTTTGTGCAGAAAAAGAGAGAACAGTGCAATCTTTCAAACTTGCATTTGAAATTTGAAATATTTATACAAAGGGGGAGAGATCAAGACAATGCAGCAGGGTTGGTTATCTAATTGGCTAGTCAAACATGATGTGGTTCATAGATCTTTGGGCTTCGATCACCGAGGAATAGAGACTTTACAAATAAAAGCACGGGATTGGGATTCCATTGCTGTCATTTTATATGTATATGGTTACAATTATTTACGTTCCCAATGTGCTTATGACGTAGCACCCGGTGGATCTTTAGCTAGCGTGTATCATCTTACGAGAATACAGTATGGTATAGATAACCCAGAAGAAGTATGCATAAAAGTCTTTGCCCAAAAGGATAATCCAAAAATCCCTTCTGTCTTCTGGGTTTGGAAAAGTGCGGATTTTCAAGAACGCGAATCTTATGATATGGTGGGAATTTCTTATGAGAATCACCCCCGCCTTAAACGTATCTTAATGCCTGAAAGTTGGATAGGTTGGCCTTTACGTAAGGACTATATAACCCCCAATTTCTATGAAATACAAGATGCTCATTGAATGATAATAAATTCATGCTCACTTATACAACTCCAGATTTTATTCAAGTAAAAAATATTTTTATGTTCTGTTCCTAGACGAAAATGAAATACCTATTATATTATAATTAAGTCTTATTATACAAAAAGGTCCAGATAGACTAATCAAAAAAGGGCTTCATTTCCATTTTTCGATTTGGAAAATCAAATATTAATTTCCTTAGTATGAACAGAAAAAGACAATGACTCAAAGAAGTTCCTACTACGAACTTTGTACCGCGCACATTACTTAGAACAACTAGGAAAGTAAGAGAAGCAAGAATCCAAAAAGATTCTTCAGAATAGTGAATTACAAAATTAATAAAAAATAAAAAAATGATGAAAAGGGTACTTAATCGCGCTTCCTTTTATACCATAAAGAAAAGAACCAGACACCCTTAAAAAAAAATGTAGTGTTTAGAGATTTATCTACTCTATACTATCTAGATTATTATAGAATATGTACCTCAATGCATCTCGAGATATTTGTATCAATTCAGTAGATTCTTTTTTTTCTGTGCCAGGAACCAGAATTGAACTGGTGACACGAGGATTTTCAGTCCTCTGCTCTACCAACTGAGCTATCCTGACCCTTTCTTGTGCATCATCCTACTAGAGTATTTGCATCTATGTCAATTAAAGGGATTAAAAAATCAGTTAAAGTTTTCCATTCCTAATTTTGAAATGGGGAGTAGTCCTATGCATTGTGGATGGCTTACTTAATATCAATAAAAAAATACTTAAAAATCGAATTACTAATGGGGATTTCTTGCTGATACTCTAATAAAAAAGAAATCCATTTAATGAATAGCATAAGATCCATTGAGTTCTCTTTGCAGTCCTTTGTGAAAGAATAGAATGAGAAAGCTAATGAATCTTAAACCTATTGAAAAAAATAGGATAAATACTATGGTTAGGGAATAAAAGAGGGTTTGGGGATAGAGGGACTTGAACCCTCACGACCTATAAAGTCGACGGATTTTCCTTTTACTAGAAATTTCATTGTTGTCAGTATTGACATGTAGAATGGGACTCTCTCTTTATTCTCGTTCGATTAATCCAGTTTTAAAGGATCTCAAAAAAATGAATTGAAGAATTTGATTACTCAATATTCAATTGGAATGGATTCACAATAATTCTAAAAAAATTTCAGAATTTTCTATTTCATATTCATTTCTAATTTCATTCTAAAAAAAAAAAAATAAAGAACCTATATTATGATATAGGTTCGGTGATTAATCGTTTCCTATGTCAGTATCTATACGTGTGTATTAGATGTATAAGCCCTTCTTTCTCTAATTTAGAGGGCGTTACACTACCAACACAACGTAATTACCTCGATTCGTTAGAACAGCTTCCATTGAGTCTCTGCACCTATCCTTTTTCTTTGGGTTCTAGTTTGAGGACCACGTGTTTTTCAAAAAAGGGATTTGGCTCAGGATTGCCCATTTTTAATTCCAGGGTTTCTCTGAATTTGGAAGTTACCACTTAGCAGGTTTCCCTACCAAGGCTCAATACAATTAAGTCCGTAGCGTCTACCGATTTCGCCATATCCCCATTTTTCTTTGAAACCTGGATTCCTTGTGTAATTTTTTCCCTCTCTTTGAACCACTGAACTCATTATTCAATGGAGTCTAGCAGCTCCTCTCTATTTGAGAGACCCCCGCTTATTGCAATTCAGAATTGAATTTATTCTAGCGTTGATATATTTGCAATTCAATTGGAATCAATATATCCAAAAGTTTTTCTCTCCCCACCTCCCTCATTACTTTTTAAAAGTATTCAAAATCATACTATAACGCTTGATATTCATTCTTTTTTTTTTCTAATCAGAAATAGTAATGCTAAAAAAAAAATATATATTTCAAAAAATGTATATAATGATCGAATAAAAATGCTAAGAGATTAACATTTTTTCTTTATTATATATTTCTTATTCATATATATTATTCTTTGTATTAGATTATTCGTCCGAGCCATATCAAATTGCAAATATCTGAAATCAAATTCAATATAGAAATAGATTCTATTAGAAAAATCTATTTGAGATTCTATTAGAAAAATCTATTTGCGAATTAGAAAAAAAAAGAAAGTTCAATAAATTCTATAATCCTATTTAAGAAGATTGTTTAGTTAAGCATATCAAGTTAACTTTATCTTTATTAAATTCTAGTATTTTTTTTTTTCTAATTCTAAGTCGAACTTCAAATTTCCAACTAGTTAATAACTAAGATTAATAATGAGGATCTTACGTTTTACAGATTTCCTATATTGATTTCTATTTGTTACACTATTTTTGTTATGTAAGCCCACTTAGCTCAGAGGTTAGAGCATCGCATTTGTAATGCGAGGGTCATCGGTTCAAATCCGATAGTCGGCTTTTTTCTCTATCGATGTTCCATGAACAAGAATCGTTCTTGTTCTCCGAATAAAAAGAGGAGCTCAGGGTTTATTATGTCATTCTACCTTATCATTTTGCTAGATACAAAACATGAAAATAAATAATATATATACAAAAAATCCAGATGTTGATGAAATCCCATTTTTTGCGGTACTTGAGTAGATTTTACGCTATTTATCCTTTAGTTTAATTCAGTTTTAATTTCGATATATTCCGTAATGTAAATACAATGAAATTTATTGTGTAAAATAGAATTTCAACAAAATAAAAAAGGAGTTTTCATGTCCCGTTATCGAGGACCTCGTTTAAAAAAAATACGCCGTCTGGGAGCTTTACCAGGACTTACTAGAAAAACGCCTAAATCCGGAAGTAATCTGAAAAAGAAATTCCATTCTGGGAAAAAAGAGCAATACCGCATTCGTCTTCAAGAAAAACAGAAATTGCGTTTTCATTATGGTTTGACAGAACGACAATTACTTAGATATGTACATATCGCTGGAAAAGCAAAAAAGTCAACAGGTCAGGTTTTACTACAATTACTTGAAATGCGTTTGGATAATATTGTTTTTCGATTGGGTATGGCTTCAACCATTCCTGGGGCCCGCCAATTAGTTAACCATAGACATATTTTAGTTAATGGTCGTATAGTTGATATACCAAGTTTTCGTTGCAAACCCCGAGATATTATTACTACGAAGGATAACCAAAGATCAAAACGTCTGGTTCACAATTCTATTGCTTCATCCGATCCGGGCAAATTGCCAAAGCATTTGACGGTTGACACATTGCAATATAAAGGACTAGTACAAAAAATCCTCGATAGGAAGTGGGTCGGTCTCAAAATAAATGAGTTGTTAGTTGTAGAATATTACTCTCGTCAGACTTGAGATTAACGAAAAAAGGAAAGGTATAATTTCCCCCCCCCCCCCGCACTAAATCGACCTAGGGCTCTTAATTCGTATTTTCCCATTCACCTAGCAAAAAGGATTAACCCTAGGATCCTTTTTTCTTTTTTTGTATTTCTGCTATATGTATTTTGCATACCACAGTAATTTTAATTATTGCTGAAATAAATTGTTATTTGATTTGATACATTGTGATCGGTAATGTTGATGAATTAAGAGAAACGGAAAGAGAGGGATTCGAACCCTCGGTAAACAAAAGTCTACATAGCAGTTCCAATGCTACGCCTTGAACCGCTCGGCCATCTTTCCTACATACATAATCTTATTATGAAAAATAAACTGAGTGAATAGCGAGTTTTTCGATTCCTGCACCACAGGTACAGCCACAACCCCTTGGGGATTCCATGGCTTTATTGGTGTGGTGGAAAAATTCTTTTTCATCGAAAAGGAAGGATCCAGGATTTTTTTTACTAGCAATTCTGCTTCCTCAAAAATTTTTCTTTTGGGAAAACCTAAAGAAAAAGAGAATGGAAGAATTCTTCTTATTCTATAAGAAAATAAAGGAACCCGAGAATTCTATTTGTATAGGGTACATGACGCCATGCGCTTTAAATAAAAAGGGTATGAGATAATTAATGACTTTGAAAACGCGAAAGAGCTAATGAGATAAGTTGTTGTTGAGAAATAGGAAAGGGGAATGAAATCCAATCTTAGTAAAATATTTCATATCTCTTCTTGCCCAAATGGAAAGAAAAGGAAACAATTTCAGCTGAGCAAAAAATCCATATCTCTCTTATCCATTTAGAGCGGATGGATCGATTTCTAAGAATCTAATGTTTTGTTTTTATGTTATTTTGTGCTAGAATGAACTGAATTCTATATAGAATAGATTGAGAATTATGCCTAGATCCCGTATAAATGGAAATTTCATTGATAAGACCTCCTCGATTGTGGCCAATATTTTATTGCAAATAATTCCGACAACCTCAGGAGAAAAAAGGGCATTTACTTATTATAGAGATGGTGCGATTTGACTCTTTTTTTTAGCTACCCGCCCTACTTACATCTCAGTCTTACGAGAAAGAGGTACTTACATCTCAGTCTTACGAGAAAGAGGGGGGTTCGCATAGAGAAAACAAAATTAGTAAAGAAAACCCACGCTTGGGGAAGGTGAGGTGAACTAACAATTCCTTCTGTCGTGTATCCTCGATTGATGCGGCCTCAGATGCTTCAATTATAGATTTGAGTATTGAGCGAAAGGTTACACCTACAGTATAGGTTCTGTATTACACCTACTCTACTAGTACCAATAGGCAGCATAGGGGAGAAAAGCACTACACCTCGAAATAGGAATCAACAAGAGAAAAACTTTGTTAGAAATTAACCCTTTCCTGATCGGTATCAGGTTTAGGAGGAATGGTTGGGAAAGCAAACAACCATCAGGTTTGTACTTTGGATACCCTTATAACCATCAAAGGTTGTTGAAGTGGCTAATTCCTATAAATAGGAGGCGTTGAGAACAAAGAAATTCTTGGAGTTATCGTTTTACTCTAACATTAATAAAATTCATTGGTGTTAATAAAAACCTCTTGGGGAAGGTTGGCTAGAGATTTCTTGGAAAAATACCAGCCCCTTTCGGTCCATAACTCCATAACGAGATGAGACTAATTCGATTTTCATTCTATGGATTTTTCGCTTAGTACTATGTACAGAAGGGAGGAGCCGTATGAGATGAAAACCTCATGTACGGTTTTGGAACGGAGATTTTTTGAATAGAATGAACGACCGTAACGGATGTTGGCTCAATCCGAAGGAAATTATGCGGAAGCTTTGCAGAATTATTATGAAGCTATGCGACTAGAAATTGATCCCTATGATCGAAGTTATATACTATATAACATAGGCCTTATACACACAAGCAATGGAGAGCATACAAAGGCTTTGGAATATTATTTCCGGGCGCTAGAACGAAACCCCTTCTTACCGCAAGCTTTTAATAATATGGCCGTGATCTGTCATTACGTGCGACTATCTCCACTATAGAAAGAAAAAAAAAAGACTAGAAAAAGGGCTTTCTACATAGGGATCGTCAAAACAACGATTTTGCCCTATCAGCTGTAGGAAGGAAAGACACTTCACAAGAATCAAAATAGGAAGAAAGTAGAGCCTATACTACTACTCTATGGATAAAGTATCAAATTGATAGAGAAAGCACCGTAAAGATCAATTAGTGAGCGACTGAGTCGATACAACTAAAAAAACTGCTTAATTATATCATGATATGGGGCAAAATGTAGGAGTCCGCTTATGTAATAGAGCCGATCCACTAAAGGATTAAGCAGCGGTGTAGTATCAGATCCCAAAGATAGTAAGTTCTTTTTTCTTTCTTATGGGAAAAAGCCTTTTTCAAGGATTCTATAGAAATTTCATATATGAAAGAAACGAAATCGAGATAGTTACCTTTCAGAAAATTCGAACGAAGGATATAGGTCTATCTATGCTTCATTCTTCTGAAGGTGGGAGAAAAGATCAAACTGATTGTGGATCAAAATTAGGGTTTGAAACTTAGGTAATTAACTTCTTCTGCTTAACCTAAGAAGAAATTGGGTCGATTTTTGAGAAATCGAATTCAGTTAAGATAGGGGAAATTAAGATAGCAATTTCTGAGCCGTATGAGGTAGGAAACTCTCAAGTACGGTTCTAGGGGAAGGAACTGCCTATTCCGACCGAGGAGAACAGGCCATTCTACAGGGTGATTCGGAAATAGCAGAAGCTTGGTTTGATCAAGCTGCTGAGTATTGGAAACAAGCTATAGCGCTTACTCCAGGAAATTATATTGAAGCACAGAATTGGTTGAAGATTACAAAGCGCTTTGAATTTGAATAAGAGCACTCCCCTTTTTATGAAAAAGGGAAGTTTGGTTGTTGATCCATTAATCCAATAATTTAGGTGAGAAAATCGAATCAATAATTTTATTATATCCCTTTCTTCTATCTTCGTTTTATATCATATTCATATTTCATAAAGATAAACAATAGGGATAGGCTCTAGAAGAGAAGTAATAAAGCAAATAAAAAGAGGAAATCCAAATATTCCTACCTAATATATGAGGATGGTCTTATTAATAATCACTCCAGGAAAGTAGATGTAGATAGGGGTTTATACCCTCAAAAAAATACACTAGCAAAAGGTAAAAAAAAAATTTACACCGGGAAAATTTTTCTAGGATAACCCATGTCCGTTAGGCACCTTATCGTTATGTCATAATAGATCCGAACACTTGCCTCGGATTGACTTCAATATATAATTGTTCCAGTGAATAACTAAAAAAAAAAATAGAAGGACGGTAGATATTAAAGAAAAGGACTAATTATAATACCTATCTTTCAAAGATTCACTAAAAAGACAGTTGGCGGGTCTCTTTGTATGTCTTGTCCGGAAAGAGGAGGACTTAATGATTATTCGTTCGCCGGAACCAGAAGTTAAAATTGTTGTGGATAGGGATCCTGTAAAAACATCTTTTGAGGAGTGGGCCAGACCCGGGCATTTCTCAAAAACACTAGCTAAGGGCCCTGATACTACCACTTGGATCTGGAACCTACATGCTGATGCTCACGATTTCGATAGTCAGACCGGTGATTTGGAAGAGATCTCTCGAAAAATCTTTAGTGCTCATTTCGGTCAACTCTCCATTATCTTTCTTTGGTTGAGTGGCATGTACTTCCATGGTGCACGTTTTTCCAATTATGAAGCATGGCTAAGCGATCCTACTCACATTGGACCCAGTGCTCAGGTAGTTTGGCCAATAGTAGGGCAAGAAATTTTGAATGGTGATGTAGGTGGGGGTTTCCGAGGAATCCAAATAACCTCCGGTTTTTTTCAGATTTGGCGAGCATCTGGAATAACTAGTGAGTTACAACTCTATTGTACCGCAATCGGTGCATTAATTTTTGCAGCGTTAATGCTTTTTGCTGGTTGGTTCCATTATCACAAAGCCGCTCCAAAATTGGCCTGGTTCCAAGATGTAGAATCCATGTTGAATCATCACTTAGCGGGATTATTAGGACTTGGATCTCTTTCTTGGGCGGGACACCAAATCCATGTATCTTTACCGATTAACCAATTTCTCGACGCTGGGGTTGATCCTAA